GGGCTTTATAGTGGAAAAAAGACGTCAAATTGCAAATTTGAAAATGTATAAATTACTAAAGCTTAGGATTTACCCCAGGATGGGTAGAATACTACATGAGTAGTTCTATCAAAACTATCCTTTTATCAGGCACCATACTGGTATGGGTGGGGTATTAGGGAGTGTATCATTAAATGGGTAGGTGTATTTATTAATGGGGTTGTTATAATTTTGTAATTATTATTATAAGTTCTTTTAAAATTTTATAGTTAAAGGAAAAAAACAATAATTAAATTTCATTGAAATGAAAGGAAAGTTTGATTCTTGCTTGTATTTTTATTTTATGATTGTATGTACATGTATATTTTGGTGTGGGAGAAAAGTCGAACGTTTAAGATGTTTACTTTAGAATGAGTGGTGAAAGATCGCAGTATGGAGTGTTAATGATTGGACTAAGGTTCGATTTAGTAAATTATAATAAGCTTGATTAAATTTTGTGCCAGCAGTCGCGGTTAGACTTAAAAGTTAAGTGAAAGTATTTCAGTTGGAGTTATTGGGGCTGTAGGCTTTAATTTAGATTTATTGAAAATAAAGGGTGAAATTGGTTTATTGGGAGTAGATTTAAGTTTTAGGGTAGATGAAAAGAGGCTCGGAAGTTCAAGATATAAACTAGGATTAGATACCCTACTATACTTGAAGATAAAATTAATGCTTGAATATTATGAGTTATGGGCTTTAAATTCAAAGAATTTGGCGGTATTCTAGTCTTGTTAGAGGAACCTGTTCTGTAAACGATATTACACGTAGAATCTTACTTACTTTTGTTTTTCAGTTTGTATACCGTCATTATTAGATAACCTTTATTGAGAGAGTTATTGATTTATAAAAAATTAAATATATTAGATCAAGGTGCAGTTCATGGGTAAGAAGAAATGGGTTACAATGAAATTAATTTAGACGTATTGGTAATTGAAAAAATTGTCATGAAGGAGGATTTAATTGTAATATAAATTTAATAAGTTTATGTGATATGAGAACTAGAATATGTACATATCGCCCGTCGCTTCCGTTTAAGGCGGAATAAGTCGTAACATAGTAGGTGTACTGGAAGGTGTACCTAGAATTAATTTACTTTGGCAGAGAACATGCGTTAAATTTAGAATTTAGTTATATAGGGTAATCTATAAGTAAAAATACTTGAAGTATTATGATTATTATGATTGTAAGGTATTTAATATTAATTGTTTGTGTTTTGGTTGGTGTGGCGTTTGTAACTCTTCTTGAGCGAAAAATCCTAGGATATATTCAAATTCGAAAAGGGCCTAATAAGTTAGGAATTTTAGGGTTACTTCAGCCTTTTTCGGATGCTGTAAAATTGTTTGTTAAGGAGCAAAATACTCCTTTAATATCAAATTTTATACCTTATTATTTATCTCCTGTATTTGGTTTGTTTATCGCTTTAATTTTATGGAGGGTGATTCCCTATGAGTTAGGGCTGGTTAATTTTGATATAAGGGTTTTGTTTTTTTTATGTTGTTTAAGATTAGGGGTGTACCCTTTAATAAGAGCTGGGTGATCTTCAAACTGTAAATATTCTTTATTGGGAAGACTTCGAGCAGTGGCTCAGACTATTTCTTATGAGGTAAGATTAGCTTTAATTCTATTATCTTATGTATTTTTAACGGGGAGGTTTAGATTTGTAGATTTTAGATTATACCAGAGAAGTATATGGCTTCTTTGATTAATATTTCCTCTTTGTGTAGTTTGATTAGGTTCGTGCTTGGCTGAGATAAATCGTACTCCTTTTGATTTTGCTGAAGGTGAGTCTGAGTTAGTTTCTGGTTTTAATACAGAGTATAGGAGTGGCGGATTTGTATTGATTTTCATAGCTGAGTATGTTAGGATTTTGTTTATAAGTGGGGTTTCTACTTTGTTGTTTTTAGGGGGAAATGTTCTCAGGTCTATATTTTATATTAAGTTAGTAATGGTTAGATTTTTGTTTATTTGAGCCCGTGGAACTTTACCCCGACTACGATATGATAAGTTAATATATATAGCATGGAAAAGATTTCTTCCCCTTTCTTTAAATTTTTTAATTTTTTTCATAGGGCTAAAACTAATTTTGATTTAAATTAAATTGATTAGTTATGGGAATTGGAAAGGAAAGATTCCTATTAATGCTTTCAAAACATTTGTTTTAGAATAAACTAAATACCCATTCTAGAAGTAAGTCAGTCAGGAGGGTGAGTAAAGGGTTAATTACATAGTAGGAGAAGTAAAGAATAGTAAGGGTTTGCCCCGTGATAATATAGGGGTCCTCGACGGGTCGAGCCCCAATTCATGTTAGAAGAAGGATTGTAGCAATAAAGAATCAAAATAGATTTTGATTTAGGGGGTAAAAGCAAAGTCCTTGGAATTTAGATAGTGAAGAAAATGGAAGCAGAAATAGGATGGCTACTGAAAGTACTAGGGCAATTACCCCCCCTAATTTATTAGGAATGGAGCGAAGAATTGCGTATGCAAATAAAAAATATCATTCAGGTTGAATGTGAACAGGAGTTACCAAAGGGTTGGCGGGTGTAAAATTATCAGGATCTCTAAGAAGGTAAGGGTTCAGAAGGGTTAATATAATTAGAAGTATAAATATGATTAAAAAGCCTACAATATCTTTGAAGGTGAAATATGGGTGAAATGGAATTTTGTCCGCTAAAGTTAACCCCAAGGGGTTATTAGCACCCGAGTGGTGAATAAACAGGATATGGATGAGGGTTGCGGCGGCAATCAGAAAAGGTAGAAGAAAATGGAAAGTAAAGAATCGTGTGAGAGTAGCGTTATCTACTGCGAATCCCCCTCAGATTCATTGAACTAAATCTGTTCCGATATAGGGAATGGCAGAAAATAGGTTAGTAATTACTGTAGCGCCTCAGAATGATATTTGTCCCCAAGGTAGAACATAACCCAAAAATGCTGTGGCTATAGTTATAAATAAAATTAATACTCCAACTATTCAGGCATGGAGGAGCGTGTATGAACCATAGTAGATCCCCCGGCCGATATGAGAATAAATACAAATGAAAAAAAAGGAGGCCCCGTTGGCATGAAGAGTCCGGAATAATCACCCATAATTTACATCTCGGCAGATATGGGCAACGTTTGAAAATACTAGGTCGATATGAGAAGAGAAGTGGATGGAAAGGAAAACTCCTGTAGCGATTTGGGCGATTAGGCATAGTCCTAAGAGCGAGCCAAAGTTTCATAAAATTGAAATATTTCTAGGAATTGGTATATCAACAAATGCTGAGTTTGCAAGTTTAAATAGGGGATGGGATTTACGTAAAGGTGAAGTCATTTGTATTTCTGCTTAGTTTATATCCAACCTATATAGATAATTAACAGTGTATGTTAGAGTTTAGAGTTGGAGTTTTATGTTTTATAATTATGGCAATTTGCGGTCTAGGAGCATTTATTTCCAATCATAAACATTTATTAAATGTTTTATTAGGCTTGGAATTTATTATACTAAGTGTTTTTGGGATATTAAGGGTTAATATAGCCGGTGTAGGTTTAAGGGGTGTATTTGTAATATTTTTTTTGGCAATGGCTGCTTGTGAGGGGGCTTTAGGTTTATCTCTGTTAGTATCAACTGTTCGTTCTCATGGTAATGATTATTTTAGTAGATTTGGTGTATTAGTATGTTAAAGTTTTTAGTGTTAAATATATTATTGATGAGATTTGTAATGAATTGGGGTGTAGTTCAGATCGGACTACTTGTTATATGTTTTGTGGTGCTGGTCAGTTTAAATCATGATTTTTATTTTTTTAATTTAGGTTATATATTGGGGGTTGATTATTTAAGTTGAATTTTAATTATGTTGAGAGTTTGAGTTGTTATATTAATGATTTTTAGGAGATTAGGAATTAAAAAAACCAGAAATTTTAGTTCGGGATTTTTACTAGTAAATTTGGTTTTATTATTAGTTTTATTATTGACTTTTAGATCAGTGAATTATTTAATGTTTTATATTAGGTTCGAAAGGTCATTAGTTCCAATGCTGGTGTTGATTTTGGGTTGGGGATATCAACCTGAGCGTATTCAAGCTGGGATTTATATATTGTTTTATACTTTGTTTGCTTCGTTACCTTTATTAGTGTCTTTATTAAGATTGTATAGTTTATCCGGGAGATTAAATATAAGCCTATTAACAAGTATTGGCTTGTCTTGTAATTTAAGGGTGCTGTGATATTTTTGTACTGTATTTGCATTTATAGTAAAGTTACCTTTATTTATATTTCATTTATGGCTTCCAAAAGCTCACGTTGAGGCCCCTGTTGCAGGGTCAATAATTTTGGCGGGTGTGTTGCTAAAGTTAGGTGGTTACGGTTTAATTCGGGTTTTAAGCCTGTTTTCTGAGATTAATAAAATATTTTCATGAGTATGAATGAGTTTGGGTATTTTAGGGGGGGTAATAATTAGTTTAATATGTCTTCGCCAGGTTGATATAAAGTCGTTAATTGCTTATTCTTCAGTGGCTCATATAGGGTTGGTTTTAGGGGGCCTAGTTTCTATAAGAAGTTGAGGTTTAAACGGGGCTCTAGTGGTAATGATTGGACATGGATTATGTTCTTCAGGTTTGTTTTGTTTGGCTAATATAGTTTATGAACGGTTAGGGAGACGTAGGTTGATGATCAGGAAGGGGCTCTTAAGTTTTATACCTAGAATAGGGTTATGGTGATTTTTATTAGTTATTGGTAATATGGCTGCCCCTCCTACGTTAAATTTAATAGGAGAGATCAGTTTAATTATTAGGGTGGTAAGATGGAGAAAATTGATCATGGTAGGAGTCGGTATTTTGTCTTTTTTTAGAGCTGCATATACTTTATATATATATTCTTTAAGGCAACATGGCCTGTTTATAAATTCTTTATATTCTTGTTGTTCAGGGAAAACTGGGGAATATTTTGTGTTAGCCATACACAGGGTTCCCCTAAATGTAATATTTATAAAAGGTGTGTTAGTTTTGTCTTGTTTGTAGGATAAGGTGGCTGAGTATAGAGGCGTTAGACTGTAAATCTAAGAAGAAGTTTAAACTTCCTTATTAAAAATTAAGATTTAAAAGATTTGACTTTTTTTGACAGCTTTGAAGGATGTAAGTTTTATTAACTTAAAATCTTAAATGATTAAGAGAGTAGAGGGTACTAAAAGTCCAAATAAGTTTAGTGACCCCCAGAGTGCAGGGTAGAAGGTTCTAGTATTTTTGGGTGTAATGTTCCATTTTCTCTGGGCAGAAGAAATTGAGATGGTGGATAAAGTTAATCGGATGTAAAAGTAGAGAGTAACTAAGGAGGATAGGAGGAAAATTAGAAGGGAAAATAGGAAGGAGGATTGAATTATTTCTTGGATAATAATTCATTTAGGAATAAATCCTGAGAAAGGAGGTATACCCCCCAGTGAAAATAATCTTAGTGCGGAGATAATTTTAGATAGGGATCTAGTGTTTGAATGGATTAAGTGAGAGAAATAAAATGATTGGAGAGATATAAAATATAGTGCGACTGAGGATGAAATTAATACATATATAAGAAAATAAATTATTCATGAGGTCTCACTAATTAATATGGCAATAAGTATTCAAGATATATGATTGATAGATGAATACGAGAGAATTTTCCGTAAAGATGTTTGGTTTATTCCCCCTAGGGCGCCAATAATTGCAGAAGATATAGCTGAAATAAAGATGGAGGTATTAGTAAAAAGTCCTATAGATAAATAGGATATTAAGAATATAGGAGCCAGCTTTTGGATAGTTATAAGAATAATAACTTGAATTCAATTTAGCCCCTCTATAACTTGAGGAAACCAGAAATGGAAGGGGGCAGCCCCCAACTTTAGGAGTAGGGCTAAAGAGATAATTAAGGGAATAAATCTTGGGTAAAGGAGTGTCAGAGAGGAAGCAAGGATAATAATTGCTGACCCTAAAGCTTGGATTAAAAAATATTTAAGAGACGCTTCAGAAGGCAGCTGATTGGTTTTTGATGAAATTAAGGGAATAAAAGATATAAGATTTAATTCCAGACCGATTCAAGCCGAGAATCATGATGAGGATGAGATAGCTAAAAGGGTTCCTGCGAATAATGTGAGAGAAAATATAATTTTATATGGAGAGAAGGGCATTAAAAAGAGAGAGATTTGCTCTCATAGATGAGGTATGAGCCCATTAGCTTATTTAGCTTATCTTTAAGGTTACATAAAAGTGTAAAGAGCATGAAAAGTTTTGATCTTTTAGGGATTGGTGCGGTTCCAATGTATGTATACCTTAGTTAACATGGTAGATAGAAGCAATTTACACGGTCAAATAAATAAAACTCAAGTAATTACCCCATAATTACGTTTATTTTAAAAAAAGATTCTTTAAAAATTAATTTTTTAAAAAATTAATTCTATTCAATTAAATAATTTTGTTTACCTTAAGGAGGGGGGTAAATTTTATTTTTAAACTATATATACAGATATATGTTTATAAGACATAGTAAAGTTACATAGTATTAAGAAGACTTATATTTACTTAAATGAGAAGATAAGTCTTAGGAATTTATAAGTAATTAACCCCTTATAAAGGAGAATTCTCCCTCAAGGTCGAGGATTCTCCTTTATAGGGGGTTAACTACTATTAGAGGTCTCGTACATTTAAGGGGAGATATTCCTAGTATAATGTATATCGGAATTATGAGGAGAAGCTTTGTTTTATAGTAACGTATCAGGAAGATACACTGAAATATTATATATTCACTTATAAATATATAAGTTGAATGTGAGATAATTCTTCGATGAACTCCATATATATCTAGAAATGTATATATATATGAGAAGAAGTTAATTAATTTGATAAACGGCGACATTTTGTGTGAAGATTATTTTATTATAGGTAATAAGCGGTTCTTATAGAATTAAGAGAGAAAAAATGTAAGGTAAGAATGATTTTTATAGTAAGGAGTCGTCTAATCTCCCATAAAATATATTTTAATTCTTTTTGGATTAAGATGAAGATACGTTTAAGCTTATACTACCTGTCATGGGTAACCTATAGTTAACTATATGGGCAAAGTAAAGCTAAAAATTAGTATTTCACTTACGTTGAAAAGGTTATCGCAAGGGCGATTTATTTTGAGATTTAAGAGGGCTTGCTGAAAGTAGGGGTTAGAAAAATATTTTATAAATTTGAGTATGAAAAAAGAAATAAAATTTCAGCAATAGTGTAGAGTACTGTGTAGGAAAAGTTGAAATATATTTAAAGAGATATTAGTGGTGAAGTATAGATAAAATTTAGTACCTTGTGTATTAGGGATATTTTATATTAAATAATTATATTTATTTTTCCCGAAATAGAGATAGCTAAATTAAGAGGTGAGTTTTTGTGTCAAAAAAATTCATAATTTTATTTTAGTAGTGAAATGTTAGTCGGGCTTTAAGATATCTGGTTTTTTTTGAAAAAAATTTAATTTTTTCTTTGTATTTGAGGAAAAACAAAGCTTAGGTGTAGAGGGGTCAAGCTCTTTATTCGATGATTAGGACTATAGGGATACAGGGAAGTGATAGTTGAACTGGGCTTAGAGGCAGCTAAGTTTTCAAGGGGTTATACCTGGAACGTGTATAAAAAATATTTATGTATTCTTTAGGTAAATAAGAAAAATTTTTTAAAAGTTTAATTTAAGGATTTAAAATGAATATATTAGTATATAAGTGTTTTGATTTATATTTTTATTAGGGGAGTTAATAAATTTATTGAAATGTTTGGTAGGGTAAAGGAATTCGGCAAAAGGTGTTTCCGCCTGTTTATCAAAAACATGTCTGTATGATAGCTATATAGAGTCTGGCCTGCCCGTTGGGGTCTGAAAGGCCGCGGTATTATGACCGTGCGAAGGTAGCATAATCATTAGTCTTTTAATTGAAGGCTGGAATGAAGGGTTGGACGAGAAACAAGCTGTCTTTATCTTAAAAATTGAATTTAACTTTTAAGTGAGAAGGCTTAAATGGATTAAAGGGACGATAAGACCCTATAAAGTTTATATACAGAACTAATTAAAGATAATTAGGAAGAATAAAATTTATTATTAGGTAGGTATTTAGTTGGGGCGACTAGGATATAAATTAATTTAACTGTTTTTAATTAAGGTCAAAGATATTTGAGTTCGTGATCCTTTTTTAGGATTAAAGAATAAGTTACTTTAGGGATAACAGCGTAATTTTTTTTGAGAGTTCTTATCGACAAAAGAGTTTGCGACCTCGATGTTGAATTAAAAATTTCTTTGTAGTGCAGCAATTACAAGAGAAGGTCTGTTCGACCTTTAAATTTTTACATGATTTGAGTTCAGACCGGCGAGAGCCAGGTTGGTTTCTATCTTTTAAGAAAAAAGGAATTATTTTAGTACGAAAGGATTAAATAATTGGAATAATTTTTAAAAAAATTTATGGTTAGATTTAGACTGATAAATGAATTTCAGGGAAAAAAGCTAAAGCTTTTATCTTTAATTTCCAAAATTAATATTTTTTAAACTATTCTCTGAGTTTAGTTTTGAAGGTCGTAGAGGGCTCGACCTAATGTTAATAATTTTTACTACAACGATCAGGGTAAGGAGAAGATAGGAAATTATGAAAAGGGTAAGGAGAGTAGAAGGAACCGAGTAGATAGGTTCTGGAGTCAGGAAACCGAAGTTAATTTTATTCTCAAGGGTAAGAAATGTAGATGAGTTAAAAAATTTAGAGGGATAAAACATTGGGTCTAGGAGGGTTAAGAATAATGAGGTGATTAAAAGAGGCATAAATAATGCTGTATATTTTAGGTGAATTTTAAAATTTTCGTTGGATGCCAATGAAGAGATATAAATAAATAGAATTAATATACCTCCTAGGAAGATAAGGAAAAGAATATATGAAAACCAGAATGAAGCGTTGAATAGTCCTGATAGAATACAGATTAAGACTGTTTGAATTAGAAGTGTTACTCCTATAGAGAGGGGATGGGATAAAGTGGAAAATAAAATTGCGGTGCCCAGGATAAAAGGTAGAATAAAATATAAGATTTTATAAAGTGTATAAAGTTTTAAGAAGGGTGATCTTCTTCTTTGGTTTACAAGACCAACATTTTTTTGTAAACTACTAAAACTAAATTTAAGGGATTTAAATAGTTTAATAAAAATGTTGGTTTGTGGAACCGGAGATATAATTAGTTATTTTAAATAATGTTATGGGGAGTTTATAGTCATTTAGTGAGGTTAGTGATATTAGGATTTATAGCATTTGTTTCTGTTGGGTTGAGTTTAGTTAGATTGAATTCAGGACTAAGGTATGTTATTGAGTGAGAGCTGATTTCTTTAAATTCTTCTTCTATTGTGGTGACTTTAATTTATGATTGGGTTAGATCTTTATTTTTAGGTGCAGTTTTGTTTATTTCTTGTATAGTTATATATTATAGTGGAGATTATATATATGGGGATAAGAGATATAATCGGTTTATGTATTTAGTTTTTGCTTTTGTTTTATCTATAGGAGCTCTGATTATTAGTCCTAATTTGATTAGGGTTCTTCTTGGTTGGGATGGATTAGGCTTGATTTCTTATGTGCTGGTGATTTATTATCAGAATGAAAAGTCTGCTAATGCAGGTATATTGACGGTGATGTCAAATCGTGTGGGGGATGTAGGTATTCTTTTAAGTATTTCTCTTTTGTTTGCGTTGGGTGGTTGGAATTTTATTTTTTTTGGCGAACATTTAGGTGAAGATTTTTTGTTATTGAAGGTTTTTGTGTGTGTAGCTGCTATAACTAAGAGTGCCCAAATTCCGTTTTCAGCTTGATTGCCAGCAGCTATGGCTGCCCCCACCCCCGTTTCTGCCCTAGTTCATTCATCAACCTTAGTCACGGCGGGTGTTTATATTTTAATTCGGTTTAGAAGAGCTTTAGAGGGGTCTTCTATTCAAGCTTTTTTGTTAATTATTTCTTGTTTAACTATATTTATGGCAGGGTTAGGAGCAAATTTTGAATTTGATTTAAAAAAAATTATTGCCTTGTCTACTCTGAGTCAATTAGGGGTAATAATAAGTATTTTAGCTCTCGGGTTTGCCGATCTTGCTTTTTTTCATTTGTTAACTCATGCCTTGTTCAAGGCATTATTATTTATGTGTGCAGGTATAATTATTCATAGGGTTAAAGAATACCAGGATATTCGAAATATAGGTAGATTGGTGATGTGTATACCTTTCACTAGGGTTTGTATAAATTTGGCTAATTTAGCTTTATGCGGTATACCCTTTTTAGCAGGATTTTATTCAAAGGATTTGATTTTAGAAGTAGCTTTTATAAGGGAGGTAAATTTCTTAAGGTTCCTCCTGTATACTTTAGCTACAGGTTTAACGGTGTGTTATAGTTTTCGATTAGTTTTCTATAGCTTAAGTTCTATACCTAATATAAGGTCAATAATATTTGTTAGGGAGAGTCACAAGATGATATTAATAGGGATCTTGGCGTTAAGAATTGGGGCTGTAGTCGGGGGCTCTAGTTTAGCTTGAATTGTTTTTCCAGAGTCCTATATAATTTGTTTGAGGGGTTTGTTCAAGGCAATAGCGTTACTTGTGAGAGGGGTCGGTGCTTTGTTTGGGTACATTATTAATATAGTAAGGGTAAGCTATAGCCCAAAAGTTTTAAGATTTTACCCTTATATCTTTTTCATAGGTTCAATATGGTTTATACCCATTCTATCTACGTTAAGGCCATCTTATTTAAGGTTGTATTTTGGGGGACTTTTCTCTAAGGTTGGGGACAAAGGATGATCAGAATATTTTGGGGGAGAAGGCTCTTTTTATAGGTTGGTGAGAGGTTCTAGGTATTTGCAGATTAGGCAAGAAAATATGATTGTAACATATATAAAAAGTTTTTTTGTGTGGATTATTATTGTATTTTTTATTTTTATATAACTTATATATTTAAAGTTTAGAATATTGCGTTGAAGTTGCAAAGGTGGCGTTTCGCCTGTAAGTGGGATATTTTTAGAAGGGAAAGTTCTTCAGCTTTACAATGAAAATGTAATATGTTTTGTTACACTATAAAAAAGAGAAGTTAACGGAATTCAACCGCTAAGGAATGAAGTTAGAAGCTTTTTCCCTGGCATGGATCTCTTTAATGGGAAAGATATTTCAGTTCTATCATTAACAGTGATAAGCCTCGTTTTGGCTTCCATTAAAATTAGAGGTATAGACCAAGATTTAGGCCGAAACTAAATGCAATTTTTCGCTTTCTAATTTGAAAAAGGTTTAAAACACTTTATGAATGCAAATCATATGTCATAATTGACTACAATTCCAATTAGATCATTCTAGCGCTCCTTTTTGCCATTCAAAATATAGACCAAAAAGAAGAATAATAAGGAAGAAGAGTCCTGAAAATCTCCAAGAAAAGATATTAGTGAATGGGGTAACGGAAGCGAGAGGGAGTAACAGAGTAATTTCTACATCAAAAATTAAGAAGATGACGGCGATTAAGAAGAACCGCAGTGAGAAAGGGAGCCGCGCGGAAGTTTTAGGATCAAACCCACATTCAAAAGGAGATATCTTTTCTCGGTCAAGAACAGTTTTTTTTGATAAAACTGATGAAAGGAGTATAATTAAGGTTGTGATAATTAATGTTATTAGGACAATTATATAAATAGTTAAGATTAATTTTTCTAAAAATTAGACTTTTTAGTTGGAAGCTAAATGTACATGTTATACTAAAAAATTTACCCCCCTCATCAATAAATGAAAATATAGAGGAAAAGTCATACTACGTCCACAAAATGTCAATATCAAGCGGCGGCTTCAAATCCAAAGTGGTGATTGCTGGAGAAGTGACATTTAGAGAGTCGGTAAAAACATACGGAGAGAAAGGAGGTACCAATGATTACATGAAGACCATGAAATCCAGTTGCTACAAAAAAGGTTGCTCCATAAATTGAGTCTGCAATAGAAAAGGATGCCTCAATATATTCGTAGGCTTGAAGAGAGGTAAAATAAATTCCAAGGATAATAGTGAGGCCCAGTCTTTGAACTGCCTCTGAGCGGTTGGAGTTAAGAATTGCATGGTGGGCTCAGGTAACGGTTGCTCCAGAGGAGAGTAAAATTGTGGTGTTAAGAAGGGGGACTTGGAAGGGATTAAAAGGTTGAATCCCTTCAGGGGGTCAAAATATACCAATTTCGATAGTTGGGGCTAGTCTTCTGTGGAAGAAGGCCCAGAAGAAGGAAAAGAAAAATAAAACCTCAGAAACAATAAATAGAATTATCCCCCATCGGAGTCCTTTTATAACAGTTTGGGTATGTAGTCCTTGGTATGTACCTTCTCGAGTAATGTCTCGTCATCATTGAATTATAGTTAGAATGATAGGAATGAATCTGAAAAGTAGAAGATCCGGGTTAAATTGATGAAATCATTTAATCAGGCCAGACGTAAGGAGTATTGCTCTGATAGATCCCGTTAAAGGTCATGGGCTTATATCCACTAAGTGGTATGCATGGTGGCTGTGTGATGACATTAGTTTACTTCTCTGGCGTATAGTGTTCTAAGGATTGCAAAGACATAGGATTGAATAATTGCAACGGCAGTCTCTAGTATTAGGAGCAGGATTTGAGCTAAAATTAGAAGGGAAAGTAATTTTCTTGATAAAAGAGGTCCCATATTTCCTAAGAGAGTTAGTAGAAGATGCCCCGCAATTATATTTGCGGCCAATCGGATGGCTAATGTTCCTGGTCGGATAATATTTCTAATTGTTTCAATGAGTACTATAAAAGGTATTAGGACATTTGGTGTACCTTGGGGCACAAGGTGTGCAAGTATATGTTGGGTATGATTTAGTCACCCAAATAAAATGAATGACAATCAAAGTGGGAGGGCCAGGGCCATAGTTATCACTAGGTGTCTTGAGCTAGTGAAAATATAAGGAAGAAGACCCAAGGAATTATTAAAAAGGATAAATCTAAAAAGTGATACAAGTAGAAGGGTTAGGCCAGGGTTGGTGGGCCCTAAAATTGTTTTAAATTCGTTATGGAGAGTGTTGATGACTTTTGATCAAAGAAGCACCCAACGTGAAGGAGAAGCTCAGAAAAATAAGGGGATAAATAGAAATCCTAAAAAAGTTGAAAATCAATTCAAATTCAGTGAGAAAAGCCTTGAAGAGGGTTCAAAAATTGAGAATAATCTTGTTATCATTTTCAGGGCTTTTCAGAGAAGACTGGACCCAAGGGAGCGGCCTTGTTCTTGATTGGGGGTTTGGAAAAGTAGTTTAGGATTGAAAATAGCAGGAACCCGAAGATGAATATTAAAAATAAATTGAATCAGAGTAAAGGGCTTATTTGAGGCATATAAAAATATCTGGGAGATTACTTTAGCTTGACAAGCTAATATTATTTATTAACTAATTTTTATTTTCTCTAGAAGTAGGACTATAGCTACTTTTTTAGGTTTAAAAGACCTAAACTTATAAAAGTTTTCCGGAGCCCAGAGTTGTGCAGCTAAGGGAATAGTTCTGAGTTATTGGAAATTCAGTTTAAGAAGGAATCTACTGAAACTCTTTCGATTAAAATGGGTATAAATCTGTGGTTTGCGCCACAGATTTCTGAGCATTGACCATAAAATAAACCTGGCCGATTTACTATGAATCTGATTTGGTTTAGCCGTCCAGGGACGGCATCGGCTTTTACTCCCAAAGAGGGGACCGTTCAAGAGTGAATTACGTCTGCTGCTGAAATAATAAGTCGGATTTGAGTATTGAAGGGAACTGGGACGCGGTTATCAACATCTAATAGGCGGAAATTTGAGTTGGTTTCTTTGTCATAGGGGGTTATATAAGAGTCGAATTCGATGTTTAGGAAATCTGAGTATTCATATGATCAGTATCATTGATGTCCGATTGTTTTGATTGTAATTCTTGAGTTGTTTGTTTCGTCCAACAAATAGAGAAGCCGTAAAGAAGGCATGGCAATGAAAATAAGGATGATTGCTGGAAGGATTGTTCAAATGATTTCGATTTCTTGGTTTTCGAGGAGGAACCGATTAATAAATAAGTTAAAAGCCGAATTGGCTAAGATGTACCCTACTAATGTAGTGATGAGGATGAGGATAAATATTGTGTGATCGTGAAAATATGTTAATTGTTCTATTAACGGAGAGGCTCTATCTTGGAGTCCTAAGGATCCTCATGTTGGCATTTCTAAAAGAAGGAAAAATCTTCTTGGTAGGAGCTTAAATCCTATACATCTATCTGCCATTTTAGATAGTTAGAGATTAGGGGGATTTCTGCGTAGCTGTGGTCAGCGGGGGGGTAAGGATGGTGTCACTCGATTGATGGTGGGAGTGAGGTTGGGAAGGTGATTAGACGCTTTGAGATGAGAGCCTCTCAAACAATAATTATGAATCAGAAAACAGCCACTAGGGAGATTAGGGATCCAATTGATGATACGATGTTTCATGATGTGTATCCGTCGGGATAATCTGAGTAACGCCGAGGCATTCCATTGAGTCCTAGGAAGTGTTGGGGGAAGAAAGTTAAATTTACCCCTAGAAATATAGCGAAAAAGTGGGGTTTTAATCAGGAAGGCTTAAGAGTATAACCCGTAAATAGGGGAAATCAGTGAACAATACCTGCAAAGATTCCGAATACTGCACCTATCGAAAGGACGTAGTGGAAATGAGCTACGACATAGTAGGTGTCGTGGAGAATAATATCAATTGAAGAATTTGATAGAATGATTCCTGTTAATCCACCTACTGTAAATAGGAAAATAAACCCTAGGGTTCATAAGAGGGACGGCGAGTAGGAGAACTGAGAACCCTGAAGGGTCCTTAATCATCTGAAGATTTTAATTCCGGTAGGAATGGCAATAATTATAGTTGCGGATGTAAAATATGCTCGTGTGTCGACGTCTATTCCCACTGTGAATATATGATGAGCTCAGACTAGGAAACCAAGAATTCCGATAGTTGTTATGGCATAAATTATACCTAAGGTTCCAAATGCTTCTTTTTTACCGGATTCTTGTGTTACGATATGAGAGACTATCCCAAAAGCTGGCAGAATTAAAATATAAACTTCCGGATGGCCGAAAAATCAAAATAGATGTTGGTAAAGGATGGGGTCTCCCCCTCCTGCGGGGTCAAAGAAACTTGTGTTGAGATTTCGGTCTGTAAGGAGTATAGTAATTGCTCCTGCTAGGACTGGCAGGGATAAAAGTAATAAGATAGCCGTGATAAAAACTGATCATACAAATAAAGGTATTCGGTCTATAGTTATCCCTATAGTCCGTATGTTGATTGCCGTAGTTATAAAATTTACAGCCCCTAGAATGGAGGAAACACCCGCCAAGTGAAGGGAGAAAATCCCAAGATCTACTGAGGCTCCAGCGTGGGCAATAGTAGCTGCTAAAGGTGGATAAACGGTCCATCCTGTTCCTACCCCACTTTCTACTATCCCTCTTGTTAAGAGTAGGGTGAGAGAAAATGGAAGCAGCCAAAATCTTATGTTGTTCATTCGGGGGAAGGCTATATCAGGAGCTCCTAGTATAAGAGGAACGAGTCAATTTCCAAATCCCCCGATTATAATGGGTATAACTATGAAGAAGATTATTACGAAAGCATGAGCTGTAACAATAACGTTGTAAATTTGGTCATCTCCAATTAGTCTCCCTGGTTGTCCTAGCTCTGCTCGAATAATTAGTCTTAAAGAGGTACCTACTATACCTGATCAGGCTCCGAAGATAAAGTATAAGGTTCCAATGTCTTTATGGTTTGTTGAGAAAAATCATCGTTGCGT